TGAGGGTCTGCAAGAAGATCAAAAAATAAGAAATTATATCAAGAATTATGTACAAAAAAATATGAAAACATCTTCTGGCGTCGAGGGAATTGCACGTATAGAGATTCAAAAACGAATCGACCTGATCCAAATCATAATCTATATGGGATTTCCAAAAATATTAATAGAAAGTCGACCCCGAGGAATCGAAGAATTACAGATGAATTTACAAAAAGAAATTAATTCTGTAAATCGAAAACTTAACATTGCTATCACACGAATTGAAAAACCGTATGGAAACCCTAATATTCTTGCAGAATTTATAGCTGGCCAATTAAAAAATAGAGTTTCTTTTCGCAAAGCAATGAAAAAGGCTATAGAATTAACTGAACAAGCGGATACAAAGGGAATTCAAGTGCAAATTGCAGGACGTATCGACGGAAAAGAAATTGCGCGTGTTGAATGGATCAGAGAGGGTAGGGTTCCACTACAAACCATTCGAGCTAAAATTGATTATTGTTCCTATACAGTTCGAACAATCTATGGGGTATTAGGCATCAAAATTTGGATATTTATAGACGGGGAATAATAAACCTTCATTTTCTTTTGCATTCTATCCAGCGATGGAACAAAAAATAATAAATTAGTTTCTTCTTTTTCTTTTCTGTTCAATAAAAAAAATGAACAATTATAATTCTATAGGGTTTAATAAAAATTAAATTAATCTTTTGATAAAATTGCTATGCTTAGTGTGTGACTCGTTGGTTTTTTTAGGTTTAGTATAAAAATAAGCCCCATAGTATAAACAAATAACTATAACTATAGAAGTAATAACCAACTCATCACTTCGTATTATCTGGATCCAAAGAACCAGTCAAGATATGATATATTGTTCATATTGTTGTAGCAACTGAAATCTTTTTTTTATTAAAAAATTCTGCTTCTAAGTCGTCAATCGAAATAAAAAAGAAAGGGTATGGATAAAAGGAAGGATGAGAGAAAGAAAGAAAAAGTATATTAATGATATAGAATTCCAATATGTAAGGTCTATGAGTCATCTCAGAAAAAATCTGTGTAATAAAGCATCAATACGGATTCCTCATTAAACGGATCTGCTCATCGAACAAAAAATAAAGAGCTTCGAGCCAATAAAGACTAAGAATATTGACTCAAGAACTAATAGCTCCATTGTATAATTTAGACCTAACCATTAAGTAAGAAGCGATGGGAACGATGGAACCTGTGAATTCAAAAGATTCTAGTGAAAATTCATTCGAATGATTCATTGATCGGGATGGCGGAACCGGCCAGAGACCAATTCATCTATTCGGAAAAGTTATGAACTAATGATAGAACGGAAATAGAAATGGAAAGAGTAAATATTCGCCCGCGAAAACTTTATTTTCTTGGATTGCTAAATTTGGGTCAATCCAATACGATAAAGAATAAAACAAAAGAAAGATTCGTTTTAACATTCTAAAATAGATAAATATAAGAAAAAAGAGTTATTTTATATATTTAGTTATTAGTTATCTATACAAATACAAACAAGATATACAAATTTATATATAATAGATTTGATTTGATCTAGATTAAATGAAATCCATGATTCAGTATATTACTTACTTAAATACATGTATATCTTAATTCAAATTATATTATATCTGAATTGAATTCAAAATCTTTAATTAGAATTGATTTTATTCGCGAGGAGCTGGATGAGAAGAAACTCTCACGTCCGGTTCTGTAGTAGAGATGGAATTCAAAACAAACCATCAACTATAACCCCAAAAGAACCAGATTCCGTAAACAACATAGAGGAAGAATGAAGGGAATATCTTCTCGAGGTAATGCTATTTGTTTTGGTAAATATGCTCTTCAGGCACTTGAACCCGCTTGGATCACATCTAGACAAATAGAAGCAGGTCGCCGAGCAATGACACGAAATGCACGTCGCGGTGGAAAAATATGGGTCCGTATATTTCCGGATAAACCGGTTACAGTAAGACCCGCAGAAACACGTATGGGTTCAGGTAAAGGCTCTCCCGAATATTGGGTAGCTGTTGTTAAACCAGGTCGAATCCTTTATGAAATGGGTGGAGTAACAGAAAATATAGCCAGAAGGGCTATTTCAATAGCAGCGTCAAAAATGCCTATACGAGCTCAATTCATAATTTCGGGATAAAAAAGAAATTGGCCTTAAAAATCGCGGGTGCAGGTTTCTTTTTTTTTTTTTTTGACAAAAAATATTTCTTTTTTTCTTCGACCTTTGTATTGTAAAAAACAGATAAAAAAAATGATATGATTCAACCTCAGACCCATTTGAATGTAGCAGATAACAGCGGGGCTCGAAAATTGATGTGTATTCGAATCATAGGAGCTAGCAATCGTCGATATGCTCATATTGGTGACGTTATTGTTGCTGTGATCAAAGACGCAGTTCCAAACATGCCTCTAGAAAGATCAGAAGTAGTCAGAGCTGTAATTGTCCGTACTTGTAAAGAACTTAAACGTGACAACG